GAGGAAGTGCATATTTTACCTGAATCTTCTTCGATAATGGTACGGAACAATAGTCTGATTGGAGTAGATACACGAATCGCTTTAAATACAAGAAGCCAAGTGGGCGGATTAGTCCGAGTGGAGAGAAAAAAAAAAAGGATTGAACTGAAAATCTTTTCTGGAGATATCCATTTTCCTGGAGAGACAGATAAGATATCCCGACACAGTGGCATCTTGATACCCCCAGGAACAGGAAAAAGAAATTCTAAGGAATCCAAAAAATTGAAAAATTGGATCTATGTCCAACGGATCACACCTACTAAGAAAAAGTATTTTGTTTTAGTTCGACCCGTAGTGACATATGAGATATCGGACGGTATAAATTTAGCAACACTCTTCCCCCCGGATCTGTTACAAGAAAGGGATAATATACAACTTCGAGTTGTCAATTATATTGTTTACAGAAATGGCAAACCAATTCGGGGAATTTCTGATACAAGTATTCAATTAGTTCGGACTTGTTTAATTTTGAATTGGGACCAAGACAAAAAAAGTTCTTCTATCGAAGAGGCTCATACTTCCTTTGTTGAAGTAAGTACAAATGGTCTGATTCGAGATTTCCTAAGAATTGACTTAGTGAAATTCCCTATTTCGTATCTCAGAAAAAGGAATGATCCCTCAGGCTCAGGATTGATCTCAGATTCAGATAATGTGTCAGATTACACCAATAGCAATCCCTTTTATTCCAAGACAAAAATTCAACAATCACTTAGCCAAAATCAAGGAACTATTCGCACGTTGTTAAATAAAAATAAGGAATGCCCATCTTTGATAATTTTGTCATCATCTAATTGTTTCCGAATGGGTCCATTCAACGCTGGAAAATATCACAATGTGATAAAAGAATCAATTAAAACAGATCCTATAATTCAAATTAGGAATTTGATTGGCCCTTTAGGAACAGTCCTTCAATTTTTGAATTTTTATTCATTTTACTATTTAATAACTCATAATCCTATTTTGGTAACTAAATATTTGCAACTTGAAAATTTAAAACAGACTTTTCAAGTAATTAACTATTATTTAATGGATGAAAATGGGAGAATTTTGAATCCCGATTCATGCAGTAACATCGTTTTGAATTCATTCAATTTGAATTGGTATTTTTGTCATCCTAATTATTATCATAATTATTTTGAAGAAAGATCTACAATAATTAGTCTTGGGCAGTTTATTTGTGAAAATGTATGTATAGCCAAAAACGGACCCCATCTCAAATCGGGTCAAGTTTTGATTGTTCAAGTTGACTCTGTAGTAATAAGATCCGCCAAGCCTTATTTGGCCACTCCAGGAGCAACTGTTCATGGTCATTATGGAGAAATCCTTTACGAAGGAGATACATTAGTTACATTTATATATGAAAAATCGAGATCCGGTGATATAACGCAGGGTCTTCCAAAAGTGGAACAAGTGTTAGAAGTGCGTTCAATTGATTCAATATCGATGAACCTAAAAAAAAGAATTGAGGGTTGGAACGAGCATATAAAAAAAATTCTTGGAATTCCTTGGGGATTCTTGATTGGGGCTGAGCTAACTATAGTGCAAAGTCGTATATCTTTGGTTAATAAGATCCAAAAGGTTTATCGATCCCAGGGGGTGCAAATCCATAATAGGCACATAGAAATTATTGTACGCCAAATAACATCAAAGGTGTTGGTTTCAGAGGATGGAATGTCTAATGTTTTTTTACCTGGAGAACTAATTGGATTGTTGCGAGCGGCGCGAACGGGGCGCGCTTTGGAAGAATCGATCTGTTACCGCGCCATCCTATTGGGAATAACAAGGGCATCTTTGAATACGCAAAGTTTCATATCTGAAGCGAGTTTTCAAGAAACTGCTCGAGTTTTAGCCAAAGCTGCTCTCCGGGGCCGTATCGATTGGTTGAAAGGCCTAAAAGAGAACGTTGTTATAGGGGGGATGATACCCGTTGGTACCGGATTCAAAGGATTAGTGCATCGTTCAAGGCAACATAAGAACATTCCTTTGAAAACCAAAAAGAAGAATTTTTTCGAGGGGGAAATCAGAGATATTTTGTTCCACAACAGAGAATTATTTGATTCTTCTATTTCAAAGAAGTTTCATGATACATCAGAACAATCATTTAGAGGATTTAATGATTCCTAAAAGTGGATTCATACTTTTTAAATTTGAATTAAAAAAAAAACTCTTTATTTATGGTCATTTTATGTGGTAATCGAAATAAAGATAATAACGAATAGAGGGTAGGGGTTTGGTTTGGATCGTGTATCGACATCGACACGGCCAATCTCCGGTAGAAGAAAATGTTCCATCGGAACAATTATTTAGTTCAGGGCAACCTCGTCGCTTTTTTTTTTCAAAAAAAAGCGGAAGTGGGGGGGAGAAATGACAAGAAGATATTGGAATATCAATTTGGAAGAGATGATGGAAGCGGGAGTTCATTTTGGTCATGGTACTAGGAAATGGAATCCTAGGATGGCAC